ATCCGGGTCAATACCAGCAAAAACATCTCTAAATAAGGTTCTAGCACCATGCCAAATGTGTCCGAAGAAGAAGAGCAGAGCAAACGACGCATGCCCAAAAGTAAACCAACCCCTTGGACTGCTACGAAAAACACCATCTGATTTCAAAGTAGCACGATCTAATTCAAAAATTTCACCTAATTGAGCACGTCTCGCATATTTTTTCACAGTCGCAGGATCACTATAACTGACTCCATTAAGTTCGCCACCATAGAACTCAACAGTTACACCGACTTGTTCGACACTATACTTCGATTCTGCCCGTCTAAACGGAACATCGGCCCTAACAATTCCGTCTCCGTCTACCAAAACAACCGGAAACGTTTCAAAAAAAGTAGGCATACGGCGTACAAAAAGTTCACGCCCTTCTTTATCTCTAAAAATAGGATGCCCTAACCAACCAACAGCTATTCCATCCCCGTTGTCCATTGATCCTGCTCTGAACAACCCCCCCTTTGCCGGATTATTCCCGATGTAATCATAAAAAGCTAATTTTTCGGGAATTTTAGACCAAGCTTCTGATAAACTTTGATTTTTAGCTAATCCAGCGCCAACTCTTCGATATATTTCTTGCTGGAAATATCCCTGATCCCATTGATACCGGGTGGGACCAAATAATTCGATAGGGGTAGTTGCTGAACCATACCACATAGTTCCCGCAACAACAAAAGCTGCAAAAAAGACAGCCGCGATACTACTGGAAAGCACGGTTTCAATATTTCCCATACGTAATCCTTTATACAGGCGTTGGGGTGGACGGACACTAAGATGAAATAGGCCTGCTAATATGCCTAAAATGCCCGCTGCAATATGATGAGAAGCTATTCCTCCCGGAATAAAAGGATCAAAACCTTCTACCCCCCACGCTGGATTTACAGGTTGTACCTTTCCGGTTAGTCCATAAGGATCGGACACCCATATTCCAGGACCGTACAATCCTGTTACATGAAATGCGCCAAAACCAAAACAAGCCAACCCTGAAAGAAATAAATGAATTCCAAAAATCTTGGGCAAATCCAAAGAGGGTTTTCCTGTACGTTCATCACAAAATATTTCTAAATCCCAATACACCCAATGCCAGATAGCCGCTAAGAAACACAACCCAGAAAACACAATATGTGCACCGGCCACACCTTCGTAACTCCAAATACCCGGATTCGTTATAGTTCCTCCTGTAATACTCCAACCGCCCCATGAATTGGTTATTCCTAAACGAGTCATAAACGGTATAACAAACATACCTTGTCTCCACATTGGATCAAGAACGGGATCAGAGGGATCAAAAACGGCTAATTCATATAGAGCCATCGAACCAGCCCAACCAGCAACTAAGGCTGTATGCATTATATGGACAGAAAGCAAACGACCGGGATCATTCAATACGACGGTATGAACACGATACCAAGGTAAACCCATGGAAATACCCCTTTATCAATGAAAAATAGACACTATGTAACTTTATTGCATTAGCAAAAACTATGCTATGAACCTCCCCTTTTTGGAATTATCTTCAAGAAAGGAGTAATATTTGTTCTATTCTTTTTTTTTTAGTAAAAACGGAATAATTTTGTTTCTAGTAAGAAAGAGAAGCAGATCTATTCTATACCCGATAAAGAACAATACGCAATGGGGTTAATCCCATTTTCGATGAACAAATGTATCTATATTTCGGAATCATTCAAAAAAACTATTCGGAATCGTACTCATTTTGATCGATTTATGACTCAAATATGATAAAAGACAATATTATTAAGCCAATAAACGCATTGTTACGCTTCCACATCAAAGTCCAATATAGTACTTAATTCTTTTTTTTTTTTCATTTTATGCCTATTGGTGTTCCAAAAGTACCTTTTCGAAGTCCTGGAGAGGAAGATGCCTCTTGGGTTGACGTATAGTGCGACTTATCAGATATATTGGGTCATATGGGATTTCCCCGTTCTCTCCCCCGATTGAGATATCCTATGTTTCGGCCAAAAAAGCTTAAATTATCAATAATTTGGAGCGTGAAATGCAATTCGATTTGAGGGATATTCAAATTAATATTAGCAATTAGAATAATTTATGGTTGAATTTTTTGGAACACTAAAATGAAGTCTTCATAAGTAAAGTATTCAGGCTCCGTTTAGAAAGAAAGCATTTTGAATCTATTTTTGATTTATTACTACGTATATCCATAGATAATAAAAGATTATTATTGAATAATATTCAATATATTTGAGAGTAATAGTAATCTCAAACTTTTCACTTTAAACGAATCCAGCGAGGAAATAAATATATGTTTTCTATTTTGCATTGACAGAAGATATGAAATCAATTGAAAAAAAAAAAATTAAGTTGTAAAAAAAAAAGACGTAGTATTATTGGCATTTGTCCTATATATACAAATCAAAATTGGGCAGATTTTTACTCGGAGTAGAGCATAAACCTAAAAGAATTGAAAAGGCCTATTCAGGAACAAGAAAAGAACATCGTGATTAAAATGAAATCGCGATGAAGCGATGCATCAATGATAAGTTAATTCGATATGTTTAATCTTAATGTATTTTTTTTGAGGGGGAAGGGGTACAAAACGAACTCATTTTTTTCTTGAAAAAACGAAGAAAATGAGTTTCATTAATATACGAAATTTTCGAATTTATTAGGATTAAGGAACCGCTCTGAAAACTAAAACTAAATACTAAATAAATAATATATATATATATATATAAATAGTTTAATTTTAAAAAGAAAGAGGGCTGGAATCTACACATTGAGTTGTTTTTTCTCAATTTTTGTTGAACCGTATGCATCAAAAGGTGCATGTACGGCTCTTACGGGATACAAATTTGATCCTAATCAACCGACTTTATCGAGAAAGATTACTTTTTTTAGGCCAAGAGGTTGATAGCGAGATCTCGAATCAACTGATTGGTCTTATGGTTTATTTGAGTATAGAGAATGATAACAAGGATTTGTATTTGTTTATAAACTCTCCTGGCGGAGGGGTAACCCCGGGGGTCGCTATTTATGATACTATGCAATTTGTTCAACCTGATGTCCATACAATATGCATGGGATTAGCGGCTTCAATGGGATCTTTTATACTCGTCGGTGGAGAGATTACCAAACGTCTAGCATTCCCTCACGCTTGGCGCCAATGAGTTTTTTACGAAAAAAAGACTATGCCTTCGCCCTATGAAATTAGGAAACTTAAGTAATAATAGCATGGCACATCGAATTCGATATACGAATTTTTTTTTCAAAACATTCAATTATATATCGAAAGAGTAGTATGAAATTAGTAGAAAGGGTCTTCCCCATTTTATCTTAGCTATTGTCGGGACCCATTTTAGCGTCACAAACCTTTTTTTATTTTCCCACCGAAGGACTTTTTTAAAATTCCGATATTTTTATTTATTGATATACTTATGAATATACTTTTGAAAGAGTCAAAAAAAAAAGAAATCAAAACTTTGGGATTGCTGAATCACAGAGGAGATAAATATATAAAGCAACGGAGCCATCATAGTATTTTGTTAACTACTCTGAAATCGGAAAGGAAGGATGGTAATTGGATCATTTGACGATGTCAATCCGATAAACCCTATAATTTCTATCTATTTTCTATCTCTTTGATTGAATTCTTTGATGGAAGGTCAAACTGAATTCCATTCTAGAGCTGTATGCAATGCCTAAAGGATGCCCGTACGGTTGTTCTATACTTTCTTTTTTTCTTTATCTCTTTCCATCTCATCATCGAGATAGAAGAACCTTTTGTTCCATCATCAGGGTAATGATACATCAACCTGCGAGTTCTTTTTATGAGGCACAAACGGGAGAATTTATCCTAGAAGCAGAAGAACTACTTAAATTGCGAGAAACCATTACAAGGGTTTATGTACAAAGAACGGGCAAATCCTTATGGGTTGTATCCGAAGATATGGAAAGGGATGTTTTTATGTCAGCAACGGAAGCCCAAGCTCATGGAATTGTTGATCTTGTAGCAGTTGAATAAAAAATCAAAATAGCATCAAAATTGCAGTAGGGGGAATAAGTTTAAATAAATCGACGATTTTGATTTTTTGATTTCGTTATTACCAGGTTCAATAATATTTTATTCACCTATTCCATGGGAAAGTAATTCATAATTAGCCGGTTAGGATCAATCTAAACCAACCCATTCATTATGGATCCGATTCAACATGCCAACTATTAAACAACTTATTAGAAACACAAGACAGCCAATCCGAAATGTCACGAAATCCCCCGCTCTCGGGGGATGTCCTCAGCGACGAGGAACATGTACTAGGGTGTATGTGCGACTCGTTAAGATCATTTCGGATAGAAAGAAAGAAACCTCTTTTCCAGTATCAAAGATCAGTACTAATAATTTAAATGAAAATAGAAGAAAAAAGGAAATCGAAGAAAGAAGTACGTACGTTCACTATATCAAACTAAAAAAGATCTATTGGATTCTTCCATTGAATATGAAATTTATGGTTTGCATTGGTGCAAATTGAATTCACTCCATTTTTAAAATTGAAGATGAGAAAAAATTCCTCATTGGTAACGAATGCTTATCCATTAAGCGAGCAACTATTATTTTGAAAACCCAATTTGACTATGAAAAACGGACTAAGAGGGTCAGCTACCCCAGCAAATCTTCATAATTAAATATCGTTACTGTATAGGTAGATCTCATTGTGAAAGACTTTTTACTAGATCATGGGTAGAGCAAAAGAATGTGAACTGTACAAGTTAGCAATAGTATTCATTAAATGAAGTCGAAATAAAGGACTCCGGTGTATAGAGAGGACCTCACCGTTTTAGAAAGAACCATAGAAACGATGGAACCCACGATTTCCCTTTATATATAGGCATCCAACTCAAAATAATAAATTGTATTGATACTAAGTATCAAAAAACGAAAACAGAAAAAATATTCTATTAAAAGAAATTCAAATAAATAGAAATGAATAGGAATAAATAAATCGTGGTCGGGAAGGTTATAGTAGCAAAAGCCATTGTAATTCTTATTTTATACATTGGAAGAATGCGTGTTGTTATTACTAAACTAGGAAATTGGAAAAGAATAACTGAAAGAAAGGAAATCCATTAGTTATTCATTAAGGTTTCATTTATTCAATGACCAGAATTACACGAGGATATATAGCTCGTAGACGCCGAACAAAAATTCGTTTATTTGCATCAAGCTTTCGTGGAGCTCATTCGAGACTTACTCGAACAATTATACAACAGAAAATCAGAGCTTTGGTTTCGTCTCATCGAGATAGAGATAAGCGAAAGAGGGATTTTCGTCGTTTGTGGATCACTCGGATAAATGCAGTAATTCGTAAGAATTTTGTATCCTATAGTTATAGTCATTTTCTACACAATCTGTACAAGAACCGGTTGCTTTTTAATCGTAAAATAGTTGCACAAATAGCTATATTAAATAGGAATTGTCTTTATATGATTTCGAATTCGATCAAAAAAAAATAAAATTACTCAATTTAAAGAAAAAATTGGAATTGTAAGTTCGATTATTGAAAATGCCATTTTCTGGAGAATGAACTCCGGGAAAGTAGAATCAAAATTAGTATGATAAAGATAAAGTCGCTCAAAATAAAACAAAATAAAATGAGCAACCAAACACGTCCAATAAATATCCAATACAAAAAGATTGCTTCTTCGCCGATTCTTGTTTTTTTTTTTACGATAAGATAGGAGAAATCCAATCTAATCTTGATTGGATTCTCGAATTCTTCAAATAAAACATCAAACTCTATTTGAGTTTTCGAATTTGAATTTTGATTCAAATTGAAGAGGAAAGTAAGCCTACTTTTTTTATTTATTTCGGATTCTAAGACCATTAGCTCTGGCAGTCGACTCGCTTCTTTCAAATTGTTTATCATTATTAAGAAAGGGTAATAAAGATAAAATACGAGCTTGTTTTATAGCAATAGTAATTAATCGTTGTTGTTTTAAAGTCAATCTATTCACCCGCCTGGATAATATTTTTCCTTGTTCACTACTAAATCGACTAATTAAACTCATGTTTCTATAATCAATTCGATCCCCCGATTGGATCGGGGGCAAACGCCTACGAAAAGATCGTTTGGATTTCCGAAAGGGTCGCTTGGATTTTTCCATACTTTGCTTATTCCTTATCTCAAAAATACTATTTCAATCTGATCAAAAATAATTTTTGATTTTGAGTTAATTCAATTCTGTTAACTAAACTATTAAAATCTAGAATAATAGGGTCTCTCGAATAGAGAATATGTCCTTTTTTGTTCCTGATATAAGAGTGATACACAAATAAAAATAACTTGGAGTCGATTTATTTCTTTATCTCCCCGTGAATCGTATGTTTGTAACAATAGGGACAGAATTTTCTCAATTCCAAGCGACTCGGCGTGTTGTGTCGATTCTTTTGAGTAATATATCTGGAAATCTCCCTTGATTCCTTATTAAGTCCGTTTCGAAGACAATTGCTACATTCCAAAATAACGGTTACTCGGGCATCTTTTCCCTTGGCCATGAACCTCCTTTAGTTTGAGTTTTTGATTTAATCAACTCTTTGATCCTGAGTGACTAGCAAAAAGAAAGAAAAAATAAATAAAAAAAAGGTTGCTAAGTTGAAATTATGAAAGGTTTCGTTCCAATCACAATACAATATAATAGAGTAAGAAATATTAAATAGAATTCATATTCATTTTTCAAGTTTAAGTGGAAGAACGAATTAAAACTCTATTCAATTTAGCTATATTGAATTCGATTCGAAGTACAGTATATAGTACACCATTACTATTTCACTTTCCTATCTTGTATTCCAGTTTTTTCATAGACCCCTTTCTGTTCTCACTCTATTTTTTAGAAATCGAATTGAACGCTGAGCTCAAATTTAGACGAGGTTGAATTCATTTTTTTTGATCTTTCCTTCTTTCTTTATTTTGTCTCTAAGTATCTAATTGAATTTTCGATAATTCAAAAAAGAGGGGAAGGGATTAGTTACAGATCTTTTGATTCTATCTCTAATCTTCTTCACCCCTTCCCATGTTACTAACTAAACTAGTATGAAAAAAAAGGAAATGTCAACGCATCTGGGAATAAACGATTGATCTCTATCAACAGACCCGCTAAAGACCCGAACCAGAGAGTACTTAGTACCGGTGCCGCGGAAAGATAGGTTTTTAGATCTCGCATTTTTAATCCTCCTTCTTTATGTTTTATTATAATGTCTAATGGTAATACATATTGGATATGGAAGTATTTGAGGTTCCTTTATATTTTACACGGAATTCCTAATTTACATGATTGAAAGAGAATAAAAAAGAGATAAGATTCTCCCTTTCTTAAAATTGAAAAGTACCTTTCTTACCCTCCCCCCAGTATTCTATTCCCTCAATTTTTGAGTTCTTTTTTACGATCAGTTTTTTGATATTCCAATGTATATAAGCATCTTATTATAATATAATAATATTATATAACATATATTCTATGAATAATATTCATATGAATACGAGATTTTCTCGTAGATATGAGTTCAAAGAACTAAAATAAATGTCAAGAAAAATTGTCTATGTTCCTATATTAATAGGAATAAGGTTTTTGAAAACAAGACGGGGATTCTCTACAATGACAATGTAGACCAATTGAAAGAAAGGGGTGTAGCGCAGCAGGGTAGCGCGTTTGTTTTGGGTACAAAATGTCACAGGTTCAAATCCTGTCATCCCTACCTGTTACTTGTCTTATGAGAAGTAACAAGGGATCAATTTAAATCGATTCAAATCACACATACATTTTTTTTATGTTATTCTCTAAGATAGTCTATGCATTCAAGATAAGATTAGAGTGGGGGACAAAAAAAATCCTCTTCTTTCCAGTTTTTCTTAACTATTGTGATAAGAAGACTTTTTATAAGAAATAATAAAGCGCTCTTAGTTCAGTTCGGTAGAACGTGGGTCTCCAAAACCCGATGTCGTAGGTTCAAATCCTACAGAGCGCGATTCTGGGCTTGATTAATCTGAGAATTATACACAAATACAAATAATTGAACAGAACAGTAATCTGAATTTTACCTCCTGTTCATTTTTTTTTAAGAAAACAGGAGGTCAATCAAAAAAAACTTTTAATTAATCAAAGGTCTAACTGATCACCACGTCTGTATTGTAAATATGCAATTACAAATAATCCCGCTAAAGTAATAGGAATTAGACCTAAGACAATTCCAAATAGAAAAACTTCAATCATTTCCATTTTTTCTTAAAATAAAAAGGAAAAAAGAGAGGTATTATCTATCGATAAATATTAATTCGATAGTGCCAGGGAATCTCAATGACCAATAATTGTAAATACATTCGCTAATGAACTATAGAATCTCGGAGTAGCAGAGAAAGATTTCTTTTTAGTTTTATGGGTTGTGTTCATTCAATTAATTTCAAATCAATCGTATCTTGTTGAGACTAATAAAGAGAACTGAGGTTATAGTTAAAGCTGCTAGTAGAAAACCAAAATAACTAGTTATAGTAAGCATGAAGGGTCTAAATGAAATATGTTCTTTTTCTACATATGTTTAGAAAACATTTCCCTAAGTTTGAAGATAAGACGATAAGAAAAAATAGCAATTGAAACGAAAAAGAAGAAGTTCAATTGTTAGTTGTTAATGCATGAATCCGTCATTACACTACTAACAAAAGACTAAGGGAAGCGGAGTCTAAAAGGGGATAAGTTAATCATTTTGAGCATCTACTTTTTTATTTTGTAGTTTATCCTATCTATCGAATCGATTTATTAAAATAAAGAGTGAATTTAGACGTTATAATCCCTTCTCTTCTTTGAAGAGATTATGTGAATGAACCCAGTACTCAACGAATAAATAAGGAAAAATGAAAAGAAATCGAATTGATTCAAATAAAATTCAAATAAAGTAGTAAAATTCCATTCGTAGACCAGTAATCCTTATCATTTTTTTTTTTTTCTAGTTTATCTATTTTTTTGCCTATTTATTATATAATTATATAATTTCGAATTTTTTATGAATAAAAGATAAATGGATTTTTTTTTAATCAATACTCTATACTCCTCTTACTTGTTACTGTACGAATAAGTAATTCGCTTAAAATGGAATAAAATAAAACGAAAAAAAAAAAAAAAGATTTCAAGAAAACCTTTTTTACAGCTTAACTTAGAGGTATGAAAAGGAAATTTTAGAATTTCGCATCGAATTGAATTGTGGAAGTGGAAATAGGATAATTTAACTGCATTTTTTTTATAAAAACTAACCCCTTGGATTCCCATTTTACCTAATCGTAAGTTTTCCGGTTCGAAACCAATAATAATATAGAAAAATAAACCTTATAGAAATGTAAGAAATTTCATCTCAAATCATCAATTCATACTTCTACATTGACAAGGAAAAGAAAAAATAAATTATCTACTAGTCCTTTATTTACATACTGATTCAAATTGCGTTGCTGTCTTAGAGGAAGGATAGCTATACTGATTCGGTATACTCGAAAAAAGCCCTTGGCACAATATTGACGATCTCACAAGGATGAAACGGTAGTGAATTTCCATTTACTGATATCATCTTTTACAGAATCGATCCCCCCTTTCTTTAATCGTACAAGAATATGCGGAGCTCAGCATGTCTGGAAGCACAGGAGAACGTTCTTTTGCCGATATTATTACCAGTATTCGATACTGGGTTATTCATAGTATTACTATACCCTCCCTATTTATTGCGGGTTGGTTATTCGTCAGCACGGGTTTAGCTTATGATGTATTTGGAAGTCCCCGCCCAAACGAATATTTTACAGAAAGCCGACAAGGAATTCCATTAATAACTGGGCGTTTCGACTCTTTGGAACAACTCGATGAATTTAGTAGATCTTTTTAGTTTTAGGAGGAACCAATGACTATAGATCGAACCTATCCAATTTTTACAGTCCGATGGTTAGCTGTTCATGGACTAGCTGTACCTACCGTTTCTTTTTTGGGATCAATATCAGCAATGCAGTTCATCCAACGATAAACATAATCAAAATTAGAGAGATATGACACAATCAAACCCGAACGAACAAAATGTTGAATTGAATCGTACCAGTCTATACTGGGGGTTATTGCTTATTTTCGTACTTGCTGTTTTATTTTCTAATTATTTCTTCAATTAAGAAAAGAAAAGTAAGAGAAGAAAAGAGACTGATAGAATATTAAATAATAATTCAAATTTGCTTATCTCATTCGGAAGGATCGCATCTCATACTTATCTATGACTGTATGTGTCTCTAGCATGACAACTTGATGAAATGGTGGAGGAAGCAAGATAAATGGCCGATACTACTGGAAGGATTCCTCTTTGGATAATAGGTACTGTAACTGGTATTCTTGTGATTGGTTTAATAGGTATTTTCTTTTATGGTTCATACTCAGGGTTGGGCTCATCTCTGTAAGAATATAAAAAAATCTAATAATCGGATGAACTGAGTTGGAGACATGAAAGCTTAAGAACTCAAGGGATCCCTTGAGTTCTTAAGCTTTCATAATAGAATCTATTTTATTTATTGAAATTTGAAAATTCAAATTATGTTTGGAAAATGTCATTCATTGATTTTGAACATCTATTATTGGAAGATGGTATTGATCTTTCAAAGTTAGACTGAAATTACTTGATTTTGTTTTCCTAAATGAACCAATTATAATATATCTATATGACGAGTACAGATATTATTCAAATCCTTTCTTTTCTAATAAACCTATCTCCATTAAGTTCTATATTTCTCAAAAAATTGCGCTCTATTTTCTATTTTTTGATTGTTCACTACTCTAATCTAAATCTATATTTTAATTAAATATAGAAATAGAAGAAACAAAACGGTTCTGAGAAATCCGTAAAAAAATCCAAAAATCGAAACTAAGATTAAGAATAGTAATCTTTGACGAACGGGATCAAAAACCATTTTTATGTCGTCACAAGAAAGAAATTTTGCACATTTTCTTTCTTGTGACGACAACAAGAATAAACTAAGAAAAAAAAGATGAATAAACGCTTTTTATTCTGCACTTACTTATTATCTGAAGTTTAGTATTCGGTATTCGATGAAATTTTCTCTTTTAGTAGTATTAGAATAGAAAACTATTAAGACATTCTCTAATAAGAGTAAGAGAGTCACTCGCTTCAATTTGGATGGAAAAAAAAATAAGGGATAAAGTCAAAAAAACTTCTTTAAAACTTCTTTTAAATATTCCTACTATGAATAGGAATAGAGTATAAGTAACTCCCAATGACTTCGAAACAAGCAAAAATTGGTTCATAATTTTTGATCATGCATAACACCAATAATAATTGGATTCCTTTTCCTTTACGAAGTTGAGATTGATAAATTTGCAAATCTAAAAATTCATTTCGGATAATTGAACCTTCTCAAACTGTTTCTTCTTTAGCACCAAAAAGATTTGTGCTAAAATAACAGATGCCAGGAAGACCAAAAGACCTTGGACACGTAATGGATCTTGAAGTACTATTTCAGCATCCCCTTGACCAAATCCACCCACATTAGGATTACTCGTTAATGGCTGATCAAGTTTGATGGATTCGCCCTCTGAAACGAGAAGCTCTGGCCCCGGGGGAATAATATCAACCACTTGACGCCCATCTGACGTATCCGCTATAGTTATTTCGTATCCCCCCTTTTCTTTTCGTATGATTTGACTTACTCTACCAGCCGCTGTAGCGTTATAAACCGTATTGTTACTCTTGTTCCCGTCGGGATAAATTTGACCCCTTCCTCTGTTCCCCCCCACATATATGGGATATTTTAAGAAGTGAACATCTTTATTATTAGCGGGATCCGGGGAAAGAATAGGAAAAGTTATTTCACTATATTTCTGACCAGGAATAGGACCTATAACAAGAATATTTTTTTTAGTGGGTCGATAGCTCTGAAAAGAAAGATTGCCTATCTTTTCTTTCATCTCAGGTGAAATACGATCGGGGGGCGCTAATTCAAATCCTTCGGGTAAAATAAGAACAACACCCACATTCAACCCCCCCTTTTTTCCATTAGCAAGAACTTGTTTCACTTGCGTATCATAAGGAATTCGAATAACTGCTTCAAATACAGTATCAGGAAGTACTGCTTGTGGAACTTCAATATCCACGGGCTTATTAGCTAAATGGCAATTGGCACATACAATACGCCCGGTTGCTTCGCGCGGATTTTCATAACCCTGCTGAGCAAAAATGGGATATGCATTTGAGATGGATGCTTGAGTGATGATATATATCATAAACGATACGGAAATAGATCGAATAATTTCTTTCTTTATCGTGATCCAAGAAAAAAAAAGGTTATTTTGAATTTGCATAGTCCAATCATTGATCCCAAAAATTTCTACAATAAAATGAGGTAGGTCACTCGGATAGTTCCCTATCCACAATTCTGCTATTTACGTAAATTCTTTTACGCCAATATAAAATATTCGAGGGGAAATCTCCGTAGGTTAGAAGGAGTGGGTACGTCTTAAAATGCTTTGCTTATGTGCAAAGTCAGAAATATTCGAGTTGGATCAGTCATTCATTGAATGATAAATCACTACAAGTGATGGAGATAGACGATTTAAATAATGGAAGATCCAATATTTGAAAATTGTGTCTATAATGACTGGAAAAGTAGAAACAAGGCCAGATATAATTTTCTCATTATTAACAAACCCAAAATCTTTGTATACATAGCCAATTATTAGTTCCCAACCATGGGTCGAATGGAATCCGATACCCAAATCAGTTAATAAAAGAATAGAAAAAGCTTTTATTGTGTCACTTAAATTATATAGAAATTCTTGAACCCAAGAGTTAAGAATAAGAAGTTCTTTATTACCTAGAATTGAATAAGCACTTAAAATAATGAAACAGATTATATTTGTCGATAAGCGCAAAATAATATGGATATGATCCTCATTGTTTATCTTTATCGATTGGATCGTTTCTTTGTGGATTCCTATAGGAGCCCTTTGCAGCTCTATTTCCGGGTATTCTTTTATTATTTCGTCCAATAGTAAGAGTTCTTCTAATTCTATGAATTTTTCTATAATACCTTTTTCTTGAATATTAGTCAAAAAAGTTTCGGATTGCGTAGTATTCCACCAATCAGTAACCCAAGATTCAACACTTTTCTTAAATGAAAGAGAAATCCACCAAGGCAAAAATACTATAGATATAACAGAAAGAAAAGGGGGAAATGCTTTCTTTTTTTCCATTTTTTCATCTTTGAATTGCTAATGAACTCGCCTCATTCTTCGAATCTATGCGCTATGATCGACTATTTTTATCAAGCATAAGTTCTATTCTAAGGCATCGAACCCCGGAATCTATTCCTTTTTTTTTTTATTTATAGAAATATTTGCTATTTCATTTCAAAATACTTCAATTGGTACGCGCAAAAAATAGGCCAATTCGGCAGCTTTTTGCTCAATTTCACCCAGGGTCAAATTCTCATCAGTACGCGTCAATGGAATGGCTCCCTGTCCTTTGATTTCCATATAAAGGATACGACGAGGATAAATGCCTTCTTTAACTTCTATTCTGATCGCCTGAATATCCTTTATACGGAATCGTAGGAAGATGCGACGCTTTTTCCCAGGAAATCCCCAACGAAAAATACACACTATTCCTTCTTTTAGATCGAATCGATCATAGCCACTCCCTACATTCCACGAAATTGTGCACCACAAATAGGAACTAATAAAGAGACCCGCGATCCCGTAGAAGGACATCACGATCCCTTGTGGAAAAAAAATGATTTGCTGATATGGAACTAAAGATATAAAATTCTTACCGAGATAGCCGGAAGTTCCAACTAAGACGAATCCTAATGAACCCAAAAAAAGGATCAAGGCCCAGAAGAAATTACTTAGTTTTCGAGACCCCACTATACGTTCTATCCATATATGTTCGGATCGCCAACTCATATTAGATCTAGTTGCATTTTTTTTAATTGGAATGGAGAAACTTTTTGTTTCCGAAGTAACTCTCATCAACTAGTGCCATTCACATGTAACCCTTTCCTTTAGGAAAAATCGGAGTAATTCGTCGAATGGGTTAGGTCTAAAATAAAAGAATATCCCTTTTTTAAGATCTTCTAGAAATATCTACATATATAGATAGATAGATCGACTTTCCGTTTCAGGCATCTGCCTCGATTCCAATCTATTTGGAAATAATTCCAAATTTATTTCCCCATATTGGATATTTCAAGCATCTATTTACGGATATATAAGAGCTGCTTCATTTATGACCCTATGTTATACCATAACATACTTTACTAAATGCACATCTGTATTAGCTATATCTAAGTCTTGAAAAAAAAAAATGAATGAGATTTGAACCCATCAGATCTAATAAATCTTGTTTTTTTGCACATGAAGAAATAAAGAAGCCATTGCAATTGCCGGAAATACTAGTCCTACTAACGGCACAAAAATAGAGGGTAAGCTATTGAGAGTTGTCATAGAATGGGTACCTCGATTGAATATTTAGACCTGTTATTACTATAAACATATCTTATACTAATTCTTATTAGTATTCTATACTAATTAGTATATTGAAGTGAGTATTCTATATAATAGAAATAATAGAATAGAAATAAAATTCTATATATATTATTATCTATTATTATCAACTAGAAATCAAAATGAAATAGAAAATAGAGAAATTCGCGAGATTAAATAGAAATTAATTCAATATAATATTAATTCAATTGAAAATTGATTGAATTTAGTAATAAGTGTCAAGCAATAGATAATTAACGAAATGGAAGTTATTCGTCTTTATTATCTTATTTCTCTTTCAATATGAAGGATATAAATATATGGATGATAATCCAGTCTTGTCTGAAAATTGAATTCAATTCCAATTTTGATATTTAATTTTTTTTATTTAGAGTTAAAATTAATATCAAAATAGAAATAAAGAGTTTATTCCAAATTGAATTTCGTAATTATTCCGTTATAATTTTGAATTCAATCCAACAACACCGGTTCTTAGGAAAAAAATAGGGACTTATGGGAAGATTCGAGTAGAAAGAAAAGATACTCTATATCGATATTTTCTCTATTTGAATTTGTGATACAGACGCAACAAGAAGGAAAGACGACCTTCGGTTTCTTTTTCTTGCCTAATTTGAATTTCGCAGAAAAAAGAATTTTCTTTTTTATTTATGTTGTTAAAAGAGGTTTCTTTCCCGACCCCTAATCAGGAAGACCCTTCAAAAATAAAGAATTTTTTTGAGAATTCATTATAAAAAAAAAAGAAAAAAAAATTCTAATAAGAATGAATTCGAATTATAGCCGAAAAAAAAACGGATTTTGACTTTGATTCCGATAAACTATTTATTAGTTTTGCTCGCTACAAAGAAAAAAAGGAACTAAAAAAGAAATGAATTTAGGCTCCGCTTAATTGAATTTTACTTCCAAGGAAAAAAGGAGTGAAGCCTAAATAACTCACTCAGAACACCCTTTAAAGGATTACGTGGTACGATTGAATCGAATAAGCCCTTATGGAATAAATATTCAGCCACTTGTGAACCCTCGGGCACTGTCTTATTCAATGTTTGTTCAATTACTCTTTTACCTGCGAATGCAATGTATGCATTAGGTTCGGCGATAATGATATCGCCCAGCATTCCAAAACTAGCTGTCACCCCACCAGTAGTGGGAGATGTAAGGATTGATACATAGAATAACTTTTTATGGGATTGATAATCATACAAAGCAGCAGATATTTTAGCCATTTGCATTAAGCTCAAACTTCCTTCTTGCATACGTGCTCCTCCCGAAGCACATACTAGAATAAGAGGTAATAATTTTTTGGTAGCATACTCGATTAAACGGGTGATTTTCTCGCCTACTACGGATCCCATACTACCCCCCATAAACTGAAAATCCATAACTCCAATTGCTATGGGAATACCATTTAGTCGACCTGTGCCTGTTTGAACAGCTTCAGTTAAGCCTGTCTTTCTTTGATAAGAATCAATACGATCTTTATAAGGTTCTTCCTCGGAATGAAATTCAATAGGATCCAGAGAAACCATGTCTTCATCCATAGGATTCCAAGTACCTGGATCAATCGAAAGTTCGATTCGGTCTGAACTATTCATTTTCAAATGATATCCACATTGTTCACAAATATTCATTTTTGACTTAAAAAATTTCTTATAATTTAATCCATAACAATTTTCACATTGAACCCACAAGTGCCTATATTTTTGAGTCAAATCGAAATCAGTAGAATTTTCACTTATAACGAAATCAATACCATTCTTGCTCGTTCTTATATTGGGCTTACCCCTTTCATTACTCTTTTCCCTTTCAACACCAATGTAACTATAAATGTAACTGTCACTAGAATTGTCATTCCCACTTAAAACGGAACTCTCAATACCGATTTGAGAACTAAGATAAGAGTCAATGCAACCATTAATGTGATTATTCCAACTGTATTCAATATTATACAGAAAATGATCAGATCGGGGATCGTCATTCTGAAATCCATTCTTCAGATAACCATAATTCCAATAACGAAAAAAAGTACTTTCTGGTTCACTCAATCTTTCTAGTCCACTCAATAAAGAAGACAAATCGTTGTCAATCTCAAAAATTCTCTTTTTTATACCCAAATATAGGGAATAAATACTCCTATTAGTATCTCTAACTAAAAAAGAGATCATGTCGATGATGTCCACTAAATGCTCAGCATTACTGTAACTAGAGCTATCACTCGAACTCAAAATCTCTGTATCCCCTAGACCCCTATCTTCACTTCCACGAGTATCTTCAATAGGACCAAATCTATCAATTGATTGACTTAACCCATACCTGTATTCGAATTTCCCGTTAGACAACATCGAATTAAATCGCCGTTTTTCCATAGAGCGCCCCTATTTCTTTAATAATAGAATAGATGAATAGTCATTCAAAAGAATTTGAATATATCCTTAATTTAATAAGGAATGAAGTATTGAAAAAAAGGATTCTCTTTTGTCAGAATCCCGAGTATTGCTTTACTCTAACTATGATATATGATGGAACGAACTCTTTTTTTTTTATTCTAATTCTTTTTCAAAATGAGAAATGGAAATAGTGATTTCCTTCATTTCATCTTGTATCAAATTCACATCGAAAAAGAAAAAAAAATCACTATTTGTTTTTTCTTATGAATACCTTTTTTTTTTTCAAAAAATCTCGTCTATTCGAACACGGAATCAAAAGGACAATATACAGGCTGGCTCGAAGAGGTTATTTGTGATAAAAAAATACACCAACCTTAAAGATCCATAAGATTCATTGTGGATCCAACACAACAAACAAGAAAAAACAATAGAACCATTAGATCATTTTGATTAATTTTCTATTTCTATCATGATTCATGATAGAAATAGAAAATTAATCAAAATGATCTAATAAAAAAAAAATA